AGTCAGAGCAAGGCAATGTTAATTGGCATACTTCACTAAATCAGTCTAAGCCGGAAAGCAGGCAAAGTCTAGCTGCCTATTCGATTCCTTACTTAAGTGTTGTCCCAGACTTGCTAAGACTAGCAGCGCTTACTCGAACAGCGGTTATTCCGTTCTCAGCTGATTCAATACAGTTGATTCTCTAACAACCGATTCTGTAAGAGCTGAAAAAATTAGTAGAATGTGAGAAACAAAGCTAGAGCTGAGCTTTAAGCGCGAGAGGAGGGAAGGGCTCTCCCTTTAACCGCTACTTTTCTTGCAATGCTGCTACTTTATCGGTCCCTCTCGTCTGGTTGGCCTCGGGCTCAGAGATCGAGATAGAAAGGATGGGTTGTCAGCTGATGGAATTTCTTCTTCGATACCACTTTATGCATCTAATTTATTCCAGGATTGGTTCATTATAACCACTTGATCGACAGAATAGGTGGGAAGATGGAGTGAAGTTAGTCGATAGCTCCCATCGTTCCAGGGTTCGAAGGTCTGGATCCAAGGTCAAATAAGAATGTTTTGCTAATGCGGCCAAGGACAAAAAGAATGGAAAATGATTTCCGTACTAAAGATCTCAATAGGGGATTCATTGCCGAGATAAAAATTGGGTTATTCCGCTTGTTGAAAAACAAGACTGAAAAATAAGATAAATTGGAGAGACGAGGTTTTCTCGCCAACAACGTGGGATTTGACCCCCTGTTAGTTAGTATGAATAAAAAGAAAAGATAGGGGGGTCAAGAAAAAAACGAATCTTCTTCTCCATAAGATTTGACCTTTATCGGAAATACCTAAAATGAAGGATTGGTTAGACACACGTATATGAAACTCCTTTCCTCTCGAGATAGGCTTCACCAGAACTTTGAGACTCAACTCATTTGTGATAGCCTTCAACATGCCACTCATTTTTACGTAATTTCTTTGATTCTCTCATCTGGAATGGGCTTTGTTCCCTTTTTGACTGATTGCTCAGAAATTACTATTATGACCTGAGGTAGCGAACGAGACAGCAAATGGATGGAAATTCTCCACTTAATGGCTGCCGCTTCTAGCTCTGGCGCTCTTAATCTCGAGGATTCTTACTTGCTGGCCCTGCCCTTTTCTTTCTTCCATCCTAGGTTAGGTGGGCCGACCTTAGGCTTGACAGCTCGAAGCTTTGTAATGGAGCATCAGCGAAGTATTTGAGTAGCCTCTTGGCCGATTACAACGGCACGCTTACTGACAGGGATTATAGATCCTAGACGGCCCCCTTGTAGATCAATTTTTAGCCGAGGGCAGGATCGTAACCATGTTTACATTTAAATAGTCGGTCTGGTGATCGACAATCTCTTCAATGACTGCAGAAGATGGTTCTTGTGTGACTGGTCTCAGCACACCCATTTCCCTGAAGCGATCAAATACTTCTTGGGCAACTTAGAAGTCTACGGTGTAACCCGTAGGTTCACCTTCCGATTCGGGGTTTACGCCGTAGTGGTCATGAATATACACCGGCGCTGCTTGCGCGGTCTTGGGAAATGGTTGCTTGTCAATCAACAGATGTTTGTTTTCCCTTATCGGGAAACTTCAGCAAGCCTCCATCAATCTTGTCCTGTATTGTGTGGCAGAAGGCTACGCAGTCAGCTGTGGCGTGACTATTACTGGCATGAAACTTGCATACGGGGTTCTGTCCCTTTAGTGTGTCTAACTGGACTTGATGCTCTGGGGACCCTACTTTTTCCAAGCAATCATAGATCTCATCGGCCTTTGAGACATCGTACGTGAAATCACGTGGCCGATTGCCAAATTTGCCTGCAGTCAGCTTCATACCAGGCTTGTTCAGCATGGCAGCCTGATTGGGTGGGGCTTTGCGTAGAGCAAGGCAAAGAACTGGCTTAGTGATCTTGATCTCCGCCACCATTGCATCAAGTCCGAATTGCTCTCTGTAATTAAGTACCAATAGATACTGCGCTTTTCGAACTTACTTTGCGCAGCAAGCGCTCGTGGCGAGTGACCTTGATAGCCAAGTCACAGAGTGAATTGCTGGAGCCCAGTGTAGTTTTCTTCGCTGGGCTCAAGGTTCGTGGTCAAGACCGATAACGTGGCTACGAGCTATTTCCTTCCTTACTCAGAAGAGAGCCCCAAGCGGGCACGGTGGCAAGACTTTTCTGGCGGGGTTCGGCATGGTCCTCGAGTACAAGCCTGGGGACCAATCAAGTTGCCGACGCACTAAGTCGAAAGGCCGAGTTTTTGAGTGCAAGAGAACGAATGGCAAGTGCTTTTCCTCCTGCCAGGGTTGGCAGACAGACCACCAATTCACCGCATGGATTTTTTGACTTTCACCTGGGACCTGTACGCATGGCGAATACAAAACCACTTTGAATAAATACAGATTGAGATTGAGAATAAGTTTCCCTTTGGACGGATCCAGTTCCCATTCGGGAGCCAAAGCTTGACTAATAAGGACTACCCGCTTGAGTCGGCAAAAATCCTGGAATCTCAGTTTCAGTTCCGTAAAGGGGTAAATATCTGGATTCATTGCCCATTGAATACCCGGTTCCCCCAGCGGAAGGGGTATAAGCACTGGATCTAGTTGTTTTTTCTATTGATTCAGTCCCATAAGCAATAGCAGGGATGGCAGCAGAGTTATAGTAAAAGAAGCCGCGGGCCCAGTAGTGCTTTTTTAAAGCCGGTAACCTGATCGACGTAAGAACCGATCTCAAGCTTGATGAGCAGCAAACCAGACAATCCATTTCTTCAGTTGGGGAATCCCTTAGGGGGATCCTTTTTCACATGCTTAACAAATGAAAGTAGAATTTTCGAACCTCAATAAAAAGCTAGCTTCAAATGGGAGAGAAATTCAGCTTCCAAAGTAGATCCTATCCCGTATTTACCAGCGAAAAAATGAGGGAGTCATCCGTGTTCTAAGGATAAAACGGAGGCGCCGAGATATTCTATGACCAAAGAAAGGAATTGTCGCGAGCTGGATTCGAACCCGGGAAAAGAGGGCAGGCCCGGCGAACTACCTTCTGATCGCGACTTTTTTTAACCCGGTTCCTCACGCTGCCCGTGAGTAATCCGGGGGGCGTTTCCGCCCTAGGTCCGTCGGGGGCACGACTACCCCTCCGGCGACAATACCCAACCTGACGAGAGATCTCTCTCTCTCCCTCCCTTTTGGGGCATAGGTCACAGCTTTGTTTTACACAGATTGTTTCCATTGCCCTCAGCCTGTCGGTCGGCTCGGGCGCCCAGAGGTGTGGTCGGCTCGACAAAAAATAGCAAAAAAGAAATTTAGAAGAAAAAAAAAAAATAAAAAACTAAAACAAAACCGAAGAAAGGTTTAACATTTGATTTCCTATACTTTATTTAGGGGGGAATCATTTTAGTTATATATGAGAGGCTAATCACTAAAGTTAGTATACTAGCGTAGCTCTTTCTCTTCTGTAGCAGCTCTTCGGTGAATCTGTTGTACTCTATCGCTTCCTTTCTTTTCAATCGGTATGCGCTCTTCTGATCTGTAGCAAGGGTCTATCCAATATCGGCCGATTGGATTTAGTAAGAGGGCTTTTGTTAAAGCAATCGAATAGGAAGTAGTTCACCTGTCAAAAGTCTCTAAAAATGAATTGCTTTATGTGGGACTAACGACTTGAATGAAACTTTAGAGAGGAGTCATGCTAACGAAATAGGCAAGAAGGGGGGGAGTGGTGAACAGCAGGTAACGGCTGCCGGGTAGGCGGAAGCACTAAGCCTGGACTCACTTTCGATCTATGGCAATTTATCGATAGCAAAAAAAAGTGAAAAAGTTCTGATATAGGATAAGGAGATCGCAAGGAAGATGCTCAAAAAGGCTTTATAGCTACATTTATGTTTCAGTATGCTAGACCCCTCCTCTAGTTCAAGAGCTTTAGGCCGGATACTAGCTTTGCTCTAGTTGCTTTGAGTGAATCGCTATGAAAATGAAATAGAAGAAGTCAAAAATGCCTAACAACCAATGAGGGGCTAAGGAATGGCGACCTCTGTGACGACTGAAACTGGCGACCTTTGTGAGCTACCTCCGGACCCTGGGAAGAGTCCCGGACCATGGAAGTGATCAAAGGAAGACGGTAATCCACCACTGTCCTTTCGTGATGTTCTCATGCAGGTACAGCACAAGGGCTCATGCTATCTTGAGATCTCGGAACCAGAGTCTGAAGGCTTTGAATCAGACGAGTGGGAAGAAGATGAGCAGCAAATCCATAACCAGGGCCCTTCGAATTGTCTCCTTGTGATCAACATTAATGGGGAAACTAAAAGGAGAATTTATCAACCATGGAGGAAGTCTCTTATAGTTAAGGTTCTGGGTAAGAAAGTGGTTAAAAGACTTCACTCGCACCAATTGCTGCTAACGATGCTTCTTGTTTACTGACACAACGAGACCAACATTTTGAAAAAGAGGAATTTTACAGTAAGTAGTGATCTTAGAGGATATCTATTTCCATCTGAACTAAGGTTATCCAGGTATCGGCTAAAGCACCTTTCCGGCGAGAAATCCGCTGAATAAGCTTGTGGGGAGACTCAGATCTTCTTGTTACGGCTTGTTAATGGGTGGGCCAAATCTCCTAGCGAGAAAACTACCTATTTCAAGGTTGGACCCAAACCGATAGATTTATTATATAGCGAATGTCTGAAAGCGCGTAAATAGCTTCTGAGATAATCCAGCTACTTAAGGAAGGCTCTTGTCATTACTCTTGACTTTCCTTCGAGAAGGAAGAAGGCAAGTCGATGGAACTGACCGAAGAGAAGGATAACGATTTCTTACCTTTCTGCTTTGCCCTTGCTTTAATGCGTCCGATTCCTTACCTTGAAAGAGGACGATTTGGCTTTGAAAGGAATTCCTCTCTTGCAGTTAAAGGAAGAAGGCTTTGTTCTCGAATAAGCTGTTTTCCCGAAAACCTGATGTGAGGGTTTTGGAGCTAGCTGGGCACCTATACAGGTAGATGTGGTAACACACTACATTGTATAGATAACCTAGGCCTCTAGGTTCGGTTACATGCAGTGGAAATGGGTAAAACCATGACAGTGACCTAACTAGAAGGTACCGCCATTGCGGCGTCACGCCTTGGGAGTACAAGTTACTCTCATCAAGCGAAGCCGTCTCTTTAAGGTACTTGTAACCCAACCAGGGGTCTACAGGGCACTTTAAAGGATGAGGGACGTGTCTCTTTCTTAAGGAGACTACCGTCTCGCTCACTATGACGAGTACTACTATGTATACATGAAGATTAAGCGGAGTCGCAGACTTAAGACAACCCCCTTCCCGTTAAGGTGGGCATCCATATCACGTGCCGTCTTAGGCTAAGGTTATCTGCATGATCAACCACACTCCTTATCAGGGTGTAATCGGTGCATGTAGATTGGATCGGAAGTCAGTCCCCACCTTACAAAACCGGTACCTTTGACCCACAGTTGGATGACCTTGTACATACGAAAGTAGTGTACGTCGGCGCCGGACTCACTGAGTCGGTCCGAAGGTCGAAAGACCCCTAGGACTTGATTCTTTAAGCCTAGTAGGCGCTCCACGGAGTGTATATTACTCATCTAACTAGGGTAGGTTATTCTTCAAGGTTCTTATCGGGAATGTCCCATAACCCCTTGGAACTGGTTCCAGGAGTAGGTTGTTCGCCGTAAGGTGGATGACCACTTCTTACCAGGGAATAACTTGTACCGAGAGGAGTGTTTGAACGTCAATCGAACACTAGGATTGCCTTCAATCATAAGCACCATCTTCGGTTGAGAGGGTTAACTCTCGGTAACGAGACTAACTCTCCAATATGGAGATGACAACTTGGCACTTCCTCCCAGTTTTAGGAGAAACCCTTATACTGCTTTGAAAGTGTTCTGATTGGGAACCAGACGCCCCCCAACACCAGGGTTTATCTCTGGGGTCAAGGAGAGTTGGATATTTGGTGATTACCTTCTCAATAAAGTTGGTAAATAGGTTCATGGTTAATTCTCCTACTATCTGCAGACCTTTTGGTATGTAGAAGTGGGAGGATCAACATGAAACCTACCCAACTTCGGAATGTCACTAGTACTCACCTTCTTAGTACTAGATGTAGAATCGTTCTTAGAAACCATGAGTCCTCTCATCTTATACTCGTAATCATTCGATTCCGTATGAATTAAATCCTCCTTCTCCTTGACAGACGAATTCACTTCACCATAACAAATAAGCCCCTACTACCTATATCTGGGCCACTCCTACACAACAAAAATAGAACCAACCCGGGCTTCATTCATCTTGCATTGCATCTGTGCCCGGACGGAACGGACCTATAATCTAAGATCGGTACGGAATAGTACACCCTAATCTTTTATTTCAATCCCGGTACTCTTAATTAGCTATAAAATCAGTCTTCCCCCCATTCCCAGTGTTACGCCTCGCCGTAAAGTCCTAAAATCTTATAGAATAAGACTTTTAAGAGAGCTTAGACCCATCTTCTCGACGGCTAAAGGGACTCATGAGCAGAGTTCCTCTAGTCGTTACTGGTCGCCTCTCAGTTGAAGTTGGTCTCGCCATGACTCACCTAGGAAAGAGAGTTTTACACTTATACAGGAAATCTGGACCCCTGTACACTGCGCTTTATTTAAAGCAGTGCACAGTGGCTCTTCAACGGTATTATGCCGGTGATAGAGTTGAATCCTTTCCTGTTAGTGTATCTCTGACGCGATCAGGGATTCCTCGGATTATTCCTGTTCGTCACAGACATTGTATATCTTGCCGGGATGAAAGAGCGGATTATTTAATTTGTATCTATTTATCATGGTTTGGATTAAGTAGGATTATTGCTCTGGCAAAATCGACTTTCGAATCCATAACCGGTGGCTGACATGGAATCAGTCCAGGAGGTAAGGTCATTGATGAAATCTCACTTCAATGAAATCTGCCGTAAATATTTTCCTTGGATCTCTACCATCCCTCTTAGTAAGGGGAGCCTACTTGGAAAGCAACCCCGAATGACGACCGGATCTTTGTGGGTAGAGGTTTAACCCTCCCCAAAGGATGGAAGAAGGCCGTGCCTAATATTGTCACTAGTTTGAAATATGAAATCGCGGCCTTTGCGGAGAATATCAATTTTATACACTCCCGTCAGGACGGGTTCTTCTCACCTGGTATTCTCTTTGTCAAAAGGATTTTATATCCTCTAGATAATAATATACGTGGGCCTGCAACAAAGATCTTTCATACTATGAGCAAGAGCTCGCACTTGGTTTTGCCAGTGTGGCCCAAGCTTATTCAGACCTTTGGCAGGGTAGGCTAGCGTCTGTTGTGGAAGGAGCTGGGTAAACGTAGAATCTTTGCTATAGGTAACTATATTAGGGTAGACTAAGAGCTCTTTCTAAAGCCTGACTTCAACTACCCCTTACAGGGAACTAAGATTGACTGCTTTTTTCTCCTCTAGCCACAGACATGCTTGACTACCACAGACAGGAGACCGCCATTACTACTTGAACTATCTTTTAGTAACACAGGCTCGGCTAGGTGATTACCGTGATAAAAGGAAAAGAGCTTGATATCAGGGCTTCTATCGGTGAAGAAAGGATATATACTTACCGAGATTGTTCCATGCCCGTGGTACAGATAACCTTTATCGGTTAAGCAATTAGATTGCCTATCAAGTGAGATGGAAGAGATTACCTTGGAGCACAGGAAATGGATTAGTTGATGTGGTCGATGCCTTGAGACTTCTATATCTAATAATTTTGAATCTGAAATTGAAATTAGTTTTCAACTGATTAGAATATTTGACTTCAAGCTTACTGCACACCAGGGTGTGGAATAACAAGCTTATTAGTTTACCTTCTTCATAGCTTCGGTATGGCACCGTATCTGTAAAGGATCTTGAATAGGATAGACAGCTTCGGCAAGTTTGTTTTTCCCGTTCCGGACCGGGAAATGAAAGAATCTAGAGATGGTTCCTATCGATAGAAAGTAAAAGATTCATAGTATACCAGGTTGAAGAGACTTCTGAAAGCTCATTTGCAATCAGCTAGGTCAGATTCTGGTAATGGATAACATTGGATCGAGATTAGTTGACCTTCAGCGGCAATAGCAACGAAATCAAGGGATTAGAGCTCTTCGGCTTCCCTTTTTCGATGATTACGAGTGTGAAATCATTGGTTCTACCCGATCTAAGGCAGATACCCATTCTCAAGTAGATCTAAGGTGTTCGTTCCTCGTAGGGGATCCCTTCATAGAGAGGCTAGGAATGTTAATTAATCCCTTTAGGGGTAACCATGTAGCAGAGTTCTGCAATCTTACGATAAGGGTTGTTTAGTACCCTCTCCTTTCAGTCGAACAAGTCACTTTCTTCTTTACAGCCGAACGTCAAACTACTGGGAATAGCTCGAGAAGAGAGACAGGGGCGTCCACTTTGTTACCTCTGAATAGACGAGAAGCTAAAAATATATGTTTTAATCTCTTTTGAGGAGAAACCATGTAGGGTAGTAATCTAAAGGGCATCTATATAATACCCTCATCCTTTAATGCTATATTCTATATAACAACGGATTCCTTCTTATTTCCACCTTAAGGTAAATTGGTATTCTAAAAATCAATCAAAACTGAGAAAGGGGCGGTTTCATAGCTCTAGCTTGCTGCGTCAACTGGCCCTTCGTCATCCTTTCTGTGAGGTAGCTTGTCTCCTCCAGCTTGTCTGGTTAACCGGGCTACCTATTCAAAGATTAACTAATTGCCTTTGGTTGCACGCCTTAGGCAGAAGACGAATCAAGGCAGGAGCCAGAAGGTCGCAAATCCCTACTCCTCCTGAAAGTAGCTAATTCAAAGCAAAGGCGGAGAGGGCGTTAAGCAATAAGCGATGCCTTACTTCACCTTCACTAATGGAGTCTATTGGGCCTAGCCTATGGGTTCTATAGACTCTTTTAAGTCTTAGGCTAGCGACTTCTAAGCCTTACTTCTCTGTGCGATCTTCTACTATTGAAAAAAAGAGCTCCTTCTGTGCTTGGCCCTTGGATTAACTATTCCGAAAGAGCTTATTCGTTAACAAGCACAAGAGCCAAAGAAAGAGCCTATTCTATCACGTATCAGGAAATCCAGTAATCAAGGAACTAAGACAGTAAGGACATTCTCTGCCTCAAGTCCCATAGCCTATTCTAAGGCAGCTGATTCTGGGCATTCATCTGCAGCTACTTTTCTTTTTCTACGATACCACAAAGCAAATTCAACTTCCTTCCTGTCCCTGATGTGATGTCTTCTCCCTCAGAGCTTGCATTCGAGGTTCCATTTCCACTAACTATGTCACTTCCCTTGCGAACAGCTATTTCTCTTCCTTCTGTGGCATTTGGCCTTCAAACATCTGATTCACTAGCACCGGTTACTGGAACAGCAGATGATTTCACTCTAACAACAGATATGGAGACAACAGCTCCTAATGGAACACTTACCGAATCTGAATGCAGCCTTTATTCAACGGGGAAGTAGAGGAAGCATCCAATTTTACATTAGAAGGGGCTTTGGCACGTCGAGGAAGAGAAGAAGCTGCGGGATAAGGGCGGTTAGCAAGAAGGTTTTTTTTCAATAAAGGAAGAATGCGCTCCTATTGAATCAGCTCTTGGGAATAGAAGGGGAATGAAGGCAATTTGCCTTCTTAAATAGAAGAGGCTAATCGAGATCCTAATCCTAACTCGAAGGAAGAGGGGATTAAGGAAAAGGATTGGGCAAATAAATAGGTTCTTAGAGAGCTGGTGGAAGGCGCTCAAGACAGAAAGAATTGACATATAAGAAGAAGGATCTCTCAGGTTCTTGTTTAAGAAGGGACATCCCTTGAATCAGCTGTTGGGAGCATAGTATAGGAATTGAGGGACCTTCCTACCAAAGAATCTTTCTAAAAGCTATTCCTTAGTGAGTCTTAATCCTACTCGAAAGGGAGTGAACGCACTACTAGTCGTAGGGCGGAAACGGTCTAACAATAACTCATGAACTGAGGCTAAGAAAAAAGATTCGAAATCGGAAAAGAAGAAGAAAAAACTTCTATCGCAGAGATGTTTAAACGAGTGGGTTTCCATAGGATAATATTCCTTTCAGGCTGGTTGTTTAGTTTAACCGAAAAGAGGCCTTAGGTTAGGTGTGCAGTAGAGGTTGAGTCATTTTGTTTGAAATGCCCTCAGTAGGTAGTAACAAGGCTTACTCAAGATCACTAGCTCATCGAAGCAGACCAGAGATCATAGACCTAGTCAAGGAACAAGCCGAGAGAGCTACTGCCCTAACTCACTAACTGGGGAAAACAACAACTCTCTTTCTAGAGCTACGGATCGGGGGGCTACTCAACGCCCACTAGGGTCCCCTCTTTGAGAAGCTCCGAAGAGAAGTTCAGAAAAGAGCTACTTCAGGAGCTGCCCAGCATCAAGTCAGTCTTACCTTTCCTCTCCTTAAGAACTCAAGAACTCGGAGCTACCTGGAAGCCCTCACTCCGAACTCTTTACTCATTAGGTCCATGGATTCCGTTCTTCCCGAAGCCGAAACAAGGCAGGTTCTGAAAGAGCTCGACCGATGCAGATGAGAAGTTAGGAGGGAGAGCTGCTCGGTCTTTCCACCAATGAGCACTTGCTTGAGGCCCCTTCACGCTGCAACCAAAGACCGCGCTTCGCAAGAACCGAGACCTTTCGGCAATCAACCTAGGGTTTCCTTACGATAGCTCAGGTTGGTTAGTCAAGTCAATGGCGGCTATAGGAAGACATAAAACATGAAGCGGGGAAGTGGTTCAGCACTAAATAAAGCATAGCCATGGCCGGCTAGCGAGCCACTAAGGGATTTGGATTTGTTCTGCTTGGGAAGGCAAAAAAAGATGATGAATGTGCAAACCAGTTCATCCTTTCAAGCATTCCAGCAATCACATCACCTATTCTTTGCTGGATGAGAAAGTTTCTCCAAAATAAAGGAGCTGGTCCTTTAGAAGCCGATCAACCTCACCAGTTTGGGAACGAGCATTAGAGAGGAATCCCTTTGTCTTAGCTCATCTAGCCGGCGGATTGCTTTTCATAGCAAAATTGGAAAGATCAGAGTCGACATTCTTGGATGACTCTCTCTTAAATAAGAGAAAGAAAAAGGCTGCCTTAGGTTTAGGAGTTGAGAAGAGTTCTCTGCTTTCAGAGCCTAGTTTCGTAGCCTTGGTGCCTAGCCTTCTGCTTCTGATCCCGGAATCAGAATTTAAGAATTCAGGCAGTCTGTCCGTTCTACTAGTTTGAACGTGGGCTATTTTATTTACTATTTAGAAATGCCTAGAAGTAGAAGAACTCTTAACGGCACGAAGCTTTGTAAGTGCCTGGCTTGCTTCGCATAGGCTAAACAAGCCTACACTGGCTTAGCTTTTTTCAGTTTGAAGAAAGAGGGCAGCTTGAAAACTTTCACCATGTTCAGCTCGATGGAATGGACTCGCTTCAAGATAGAATGCCACTCGATCACTGACTGAACGACGAGGAGATAGAAATAGAAGAAAGGATGTGACTACTGCTTTCCTACTGAAAGAACAGAGTCTCAATAAGTAGATTCGGGATGGGAATAGAGAATGCATCCAGTTAATTTCGAGCAGCTGAAGAATTTTTATGTTTTATTTATGAAGGAAGTTTAAATGAACTACGAAGACCTTATTCTATCATAAAAACTCCTCGCTTAGACTATTTACATATCATACATGAGGGATACGTAGATAGCCCATAAAATGACCGTGGATGAGAAAGCAAAGGAAAGAAATAAAATCAGAAGTCAGACCATGTAAAGTATGATTGGTAGTTTGAAGCCACCAACTAATAAGATGCTGCATTTCCTTTCTGCTGCTTACAGTGATGTGGCATACTTGTATACTAGTGTTCTATGGGGCTACCCAGAATCTATAGTGGCATGTGATATATGTGAAATATGGTATCACAGTCGCTGCAGTGGCATTGAGGATGCTGAAGCTCTGCCACCACTCTTTGTTTGTTCACACAGGGCGCGAGGGCGTTTGCTTCGCAAGGTAGTTAGGTTTTTCATCAAAGAAAGAGGCATGCTCAACTGCTGAAAACTCATAATAATTGTGCCTATCATCCATGCCCCCTGCCCTCTCCATGTTTTCCTGGATCTGTCCCGAACTTCTCCTTATCCACTCTGAAATATACCTTAAGTTAAGGGCTTGTCTACTTTAGCGTTATAATTCAAAGTCTCATAATTGCTTATTTAAGAAGAACTTTGGCTATCTTTCTTCAAGTGAGAAATCGGATCGAGAAACCACCGCCCAAAGGTGCTTTTACGAAAGCCGGTCACCGTTGGCTAAGAACCATTTCTCACTTGTGAAGCCACATATCAAAAATGAAAATCTAGAAAGTGTGCCATGAGTTAGGATATCGTGGGTTTTTCGGAGGGCGCTAAAAAGGTGGGGGAACAAGAGTTGTCACGATAGGAAAGAGAAATCCCCAACCGTCAATAAATGACGAACCCCATTATACAGATGATAGGCCAGGGGATGGTTTACTATTTCAATTTGGATTTTGTTTTCTTTTCTCGCGGAATTCTCATTTTTATTGATCAACAATTGAATTATGGAATTTTGTAATAAATACATCTAGAAAGAAGATATTCTCTAGCCTAGAGGAAAGAGAACAACTAGGATGAAAGGTATTACTAATCTTGATATAGTGACACAGGATGATAGAATGTCACTAGGATAAGCGTCCGGTGGGAAGATTAGAATGACCTCACTAGGAACCTCATTAAAGATAGATAACTACCTTAGAGAGCTTACACAGTCAATTGATCTATCCTAGGTTGAGGAATCAGGGAAGAAGTGAAGAACGCGCGTGGGTGGAAGCTTGAGAAGGAGACCAAGCTATTGGAATCCATCTTCCGAAGTGCCATCTGCTTGACACTGACCGGGAGGGGCGAAACAATGAATCAATTATCCAGTACCAGATCCATCGGTCATAAATCTTTCTAGAATATGGCTCCCTCCACCCATGTTGAAATCAAATTCTCTGTCATCCCCTCCTGGATATCCCATGCTTGGAAGCTAGACGTCACCTGCGCTGACTCAAGGCACTTTAGTCCCTATCCATCCGAAGAACCTAGGTGCCCCACCTATTTGTTCTCCTGAAGCAACGAACTAATCTCCACCTCCCGCCGACTACCAACTGGGAAAGCGGATTCAACAGATGCAAAAGAAGATGGCGATGGGGATCAGCTTGGGCTTGGTCCCTTCGTAGCCGTCTCTTCACCTTCCCTGGAATCGTTCTTTACAAGTACTGGAAATGGGGATTCTTTCTTTGCTTTGCCACTGGGAAAGGATGAAACATCTGGACGGGGTTTGGATTCGAGCACAGGTGGGTTCGATTGGACCCTTCACTGGAGAAAGGAATGGTTTTCTCGCTGCCAGATCGCCTTCTCACTCTGGGAAAAAAGAGATTGCATTCCTTCAGAAGAAAAGATAAAGGAAGGGCACCGCTCCAACGGTAGAAGGGCTTAGCGATTAGAGAAGCGAAGCGATAGAAAGATAGAAACCGAAAGAAGGATTACGTCCGAGACGGATTAGGGTTAAAGGCAAGGCAATTCGCCAACCAAGAACATAGGGGAATGGTTCTACACCAGGAAAAAGATACCCTCGCTTCATCACTTGGAAGAATGGAAAGCTTTACAGACGGAATAGTAGACCGGACATCCGGCAGACATAGGAGACTGGACAGCCCCGAGAGCTAATGGGCAGCCTGGAAAGCTTGGGCCGATTGGAAGGCTTTGAACGAATCCGAAAGCAAATGATTACATTCAGATTTCGACTGAAGCAAGGAGGACATATACAATAAGGGATTGCCCCTTTTTCGAATAAGATAAAGGCTACGGGAATGCTTCCACAACCGGAAAGACATAAACTCGCTTTGGAGAGCTAAGAGACTAGAGCTTACGATTGATTCCATTAGGGGCCACTGGGGGAGTTTGAAAAAGCCCTACTAGGACTGGAAAGCTGACAAGGCGGGAAGACTGATAACTAGCCAAAACTCAAGGAAAGCAAATGCGCCAAGCTAGAAAGAAGCATAGGACTACTCTCGGGTCCTCCGAAAGGAAACCCGGCCCCTCGCTTAGAAAGACATACGAAATGGACTGGTTACGGAATATCAGACTAGACGGAATAGAGAGCTTTTAATGTAGTTTTTCCTGTAGTAAACTTCTTTCTTTTTCACTGACACGAGAAGGCTGTTTTCTTAGCGGGCATGTTTCTGAGCCGGTTCTCAAACCATCTCATAGGTCGTCCTCAGTACAAAAGGTCAATTCAATTGCTATACTAAGCTTTCTTTTACGCCCTGGAATGAAGCATTATTCAAAGATTCACCCAATATGTGGGATCATTCTCCTGTAGAGATTAACTGACAACTCACCTCCTAACAACTGAAGTTGCAGCCGTCCGTACACGCTGTTTTCTTTCTCGCCGGACCCACCTTGAAGTCAAAACTTGTAAGGTCACTGTTTTTGGTGTCCGCTCATGTTCCTCATCAATCTTATTTTTCAAGATCTGATATCGAGAAACTCCTGCTCATGGTGAACTGCTCATATACATACTAATATGATCGCTACCAGGTCATCCCACTACACACCATCAAGCAACTACTACTGGAAGCTATCAACTCGATTCTCTCTATTGAACTTTTACCTCTGTTTGCTGGGTTCCCGTGTAGTCCTTCTCATATAGGGGGCTCAATCAGAGCTGGTAGAAGCCCTCGCGGCAGGGAAGTAGAACTCACCTTTCATAAAGTAACGAAATCTGGTAGGAATGGATACAAGACTATGACTATGTTATGTCTAAAAAAGGAGGAATGCGCTCTTAAAGAAATGCCACTAGTAGTAATAAAGAGGCTTAGCAATCATTCGAAAGTTGGGATGGAGCGTGAACTAATAGACAGATGGGATTGTTTGCTTCAAAGTGTCTATATACCAAGGGCTCTTGAAACTATATCAAATAGAATAGGGGATGTAGACCCCAGAAACTCTTGTTTTAATGCCCAAAGATAGGCCTTATCGAGCCTTTGAGCGAACTACTCATTGCTGTCTTGCCCCAACCCAAGGAGGGGCATTTGGTTCGTGTCGTGCTATTACCTATGGGGCGGATTCGTTCACATCGGATTTACTGCCCGCGGGTGCTATCTTAGACTTTTAGAGGGAAGGGGATATAGGACTTGGAACGCTTCTTTGCCACATGGCTCCGCTACGACTCATCAACCAAGGGACTGATGCTTGCCTGACGTTCTGATGGCCAGACTCCTTGCCATATCCTTCTTTTTTTATAAAGTTACCGACGAAACCCGACCTTCGCTCGCTTAGTGATTGAGGAGACCGGCCTTAGAAAAAAAAGACCAATTCTTCGTTCTGAAGAACATCTTTGATCTTTGAGTTCTGAGGCCATTCCCATTCAGGGTCATAACAAGCTGTTGAAGACATCAAATCCAGTAAAGCATTCGCCATGTTCAAGCTAGGAAGAGGAGCGCATAAGGAAGGAAGCACGGACAAAAGACCAGTCAGGCACTTAATTAAGCGTTCAGTATCTTTCTCTTCGCAAGGCACAAGGAGGAATCAACCTTGACTGATCAAGTACGGTAGACAACTGAAGACGAAAGCAGTCTGGGTAAAGCTTCACCCTTGACATTCCAAATTGAAGTAGTGGCCACCTTCTTTCTCTGATCTCATTGTAAAATAGAAGTTTATCAAGCCCGATGTAGGAGCACAAACAAATGAAGAAGTGTTCTCACGATGTGCACATATGTATGAGACTTTGTCTACAATTTCTCACATTGAGCATCTCTTTCGGAACTAAATTACCGTCCCATAAAAGCTTTCGGGCACCCTAACCTAATAGGAATAGGATAGGGCCTGTGAGAGGCTTCAATCGTCTTTTCTTGGCTAGTAGACAGAGGCCTTCTCAAAAGAATATTCGAATTGTTGAGCTAGAGATGCTTCCCGTCCTCTCCCGAGCGGGGAGAACGTCAAGGTGCGAAGCGGCAAACAATTCCCGAGATGCTGGAAAGGCTCTCTCTTTGCTGCCTCCTTGCTAAGGCTAGGGCTGGAGGGTGAGCTTAGAAAAAGACTATCCGCTAACCATAAATGGAATAGTTGATCCTTGGCCCGGATCCAACTCCCTTTTTGTTAGTTCACATTTATCCCCACAAGTCTGGGTGCCCACAAGTAGTATAGGTCTTATCGAGATTGAGATTTTACTTATTTGATTTATAGATCAACGTGCTATCCTGATAGCTGAGCAGCAATAAAGAACGTAACATATTTGCATTTCTAAGACTCGGATCCAAGAGGAAGGTGCCTACGACGCTAGGCTCGGACTTCATAACTGACCTTGTATATCATGGTCGGGCTCTGACTTCCCAGCAAGGAACTCATATACTCCAAGAAAATTTTCCCTTATTCCTGGAGTTAGGTCTCCAGGTCTCGGCAAGTCTTCAATGGTGGAAGTAGCGCCTTAATTAAAATAAGAGTCAGACTACGTTTGCTTACTTTACACCAGCCGCTACCAGTGGGACGGGTACCTGTCCCGGAAGATGCCAGCCACTAGGGTAGAGGAGTCATAAATATCCCTTGTTGCTATGTGCCCGACCCACCGCTTAGAAGAAAATTTCAAGCATAAAATATGACGTTTTATCGGTATAGGCCATTGAGTGAGTGGAAGGGCTTTCCTATTTGGCTGAAAAAGCCTGTTCGTTATCCATATTGATCTTTTTCCACCCTTGGCTTTGGCTTTAAGCTTCATCCGCCGCAGATGAAGTAGATGAGGCAAGGGCCGTGGTGTGCGCTGACGGATCATGTAATTGCGTATATGACGATTGCTGTGAGATTTGAGAGTTCCATTGTCCGGTCTCTCAAAGGAAGAAATAAGGGAATGTCAAACAAAGGAATCGAGAGATGAGTAGTTCCTTTGATGAGGGGCCCCTGGTCAGGGAGAGCAAACAGGAGTAGTTGATTCAGACTACCCACGTGCTGGTATTGTTACGACTCACTTGGGACATTCCATCTTGATACGTGGCCGGGCTGCTACTAGTAGGCTTCGCCGCTACGGGAATTTCCTTGAGGAAGAAAGAAAGGCAGTGACCTCTGTTTCAGTCGACATCCGCTATGGTGACCGAGCCAGTGCCAGTTGACTCAGGATCGACGAATCCCACAGGAACTGTCTCAGAGACAGCTACTTCGACTTCTCTACCTTCAGTTCAACCAGGTTTTGCCGCCTCCGGGCCGGCGACAACCACCGAACAGGCGCCCACGTACTCTCCTACGGATGTCATGAACTACCTGCGAGGTATGAATGGCAAGATTGAGAATCTTGTTACTGAGATGCAGTCGATTAGAACGACCGTGACCACTCCCGCGGTTGGACAATCTTGAAGTGTTGCAAGGACGGAGTTCTCCCACTCCAGCGGCTTTTGAAAGTTGGCTGCAGGCTCCACCTTCGAAGGCGACAGGGCCTTCACTACAACCAGGAGT